CTCCCGAGACCCGGGCCCTTTATCATGACTTCTGCTCGTTGCATACCTTGATCCACCACTGTCCTAATAGCATTTCCCGCTGCGGTTTGAGCGGCAAATGGTGTCCCTCTTCTTGTACCCTTGAATCCACAACTACCGGCGGAGGACCAAGAAATTACTCGACCCCGTACATCTGTAACAGTCACAATGGTATTGTTAAAACTTGCTTGAACATGAATAACTCCCTTTGGTATTCTACGCGCATTCTTACGTGAACCAATACGTCTATTTCTACGTGAACCAATTTTTGGTATAGGTTTTGCCATATTTTATCATCTCATAAATATAAGTCAGAGATATATGGATATATCCATTTCATGTCAAAACGGATCCTGGTTTTTTTACTTATTTTTTTGTACATCTGTATATCAGGTCCTTTAGATTTCAGGAGTCCTTTTTGATTTAAAAATATTATCTTTGTCTTTGTTTATGTCTCGGGTTAGAACAAATTACTATAATTCGCCCCCGCCTACGGATCAATCGACATTTTTCACAAATTTTACGAACGGAGGCCCTTATTTTCATATTTGTCACTCCTCTGAATCTACTTAAATTGGAAGAAAATAATTTTCTTAAAATTTTTAACTTCGAATTGTATCCCTACGAAAGAATGTTGAAATCACAAAATCACCCAATTACTTGAGTCTTTACTTTTGAATATACTGAATATAATATACAAATTATATACCCTTTAGTTGAATCATAAGAACTTACTACAATTTTGATTTTATTTATAGGTAGTATATGTATATTATTATGTTTAACCTTTCCCAAAGGAAAACCCAGAATAGGATTTTTGTTATCTAAACGAACTCGAAACAGAAATACCATTGGGACGGAGTTCAATAATTAAACCCTCGTGAATCCCCTTTTTTTCTTTCATTCCAGGTAAAACGGCTTTGAAGCAGCAACTAATCAAAGAGGCATAATATAATATTAGAATTAGAAACCTGCCCTTTTATGAAAGTTCCGCATATGATTTGGCTATCAGAAAGATTACCATATATAACACAAAATTTCCCCGCCGATTCCTTCTATTCGAGCCTCTCGATCTGTCATTATCCCTCGAGAAGTAGAAAGAATTACGATCCCCATTCCGCCTAAAATTCTCGGAATTCGTTGATAGTTAGAATAGATTCGTAGGCCGGGCCGACTGATCCGTTTTAAATTTAAAACAGTTCTATATGGTCCTTTCCTATTTCTCCTATGTCGTAGGGTTAAAACCAAAAAAAAATTATTGCTTTCCTGATGTTTTCTCACATTTTCAATAAAACCTTCTCGTAAAAGGATTTTAACAATATTTTCGGTGATATTAGTAGATGGTATTCGAATTGTTCTTTTTTCATTCATGTCAGCATTTCGTATAGAGGTTATTATGTCAGCAATAGTGTCTTTACTCATGATAAACTAAGATTATTGTTGCCCCCGAATTTTGATATAATCAACATGCTCTATTTCTTTTTTTCTTAATTCATAAATAATTATGAATTTTAAAAGGTATATACGTGATATATAAACAATCTACAAATAAAATTAATCCATTTCATTCAAATACTATAAACTATATCACGAAACTATATCACGGTATTCCTTTATAATACTTCTGGTGCTAATGAAACTATTTTCGTGAAATTTAGTTGTCTTAATTCCCGGGGGATCGCGCCAAAAATCCGGGTTCCCTTTGGATTTCCTTCTTGATCAATAACAACTGCAGCGTTGTCATCATATCGTATTATCATACCGTTGTCGCGTTTGAGTTCTTTACAAGTACGTACAATTACAGCTCGGATCACTTCTGATCTTTCTAGAGGTGTATTTGGTACTGCTTCTTTGATTACAGCAACAATTTGGTCACCAATATGAGCATATCGTCGATTACTAGCTCCTATGATTCGAATACACATCAATTCTCGGGCCCCGCTGTTATCCGCTACATTCAAATGGGTTTGAGGTTGAATCATATTTTTTTTTATTGGTTTTGTCTTTTTCAATGTAAAGGGTGAAAAAAAAAGAAATATTGTTTGTTCAAAACAAGAAACCTCCAATTGTTTTTTTTATCAAAAAAAACTTTCCTTTTCTTTTGTTCTACATTCCTATCCTATACCGAAAGAATGAATTGAGTTCGTATAGGCATTTTTGATGCCGCTATTGAAATAGCCCTTCTGGCTATATTTTCTGCTACTCCGCTCATTTCATAAAGTATTCTGCCGGGTTTAACAACAGCTACCCAATATTCGGGAGATCCTTTCCCCGAACCCATACGTGTTTCTGTCGGTCTTACTGTAACTGGTTTGTCTGGAAATATACGCACCCAGATTTTTCCACCGCGGCGTGCGTTTCGTGTCATTGCTCGACGCCCCGCTTCTATTTGTCTAGACGTGATCCAAGCGGGTTCAAGTGCTTGAAGAGCATATCTACCAAAGCAAATACGATTACCTCGATAAGATATTCCTTTCATTCT